TAACAAAAAAATATTTCCATTTATTCATCAGAAGCGGCGTATCCTTTGTTGCCAGAATGCATCTTCCGTGATATCTAACATAATGTATGAAAGGATCCTTGAGCAACCCTAGGATCGCCGGAAAATTATTAACAAAAACTTTTAAAAAATGTTGTATTTTTCCATAGAATAATATTCGCTCAAAAAGGACTTCATAAGATGTTGATCGTAAATGCGAAGACCGCTTGCGTAGAAAAAAAAATATGGATTCGTATTCACATATATGAGAATTATATAAGAACAAGAAAAATCTTGGATTCAAAATTGCTTTTTTTTTTATATAAAAATTCTTCCAATTGCAATACTCGTATAGACAGAACCGAAAAAAATGCAAAGAAGAAGCATCTTTTACCCGGTAACGTAGGGTTTGAACCAAGATTTCTAGATGGATGGGGTAAGGTATTTGTAAATCTAACACATAATTAAAATGTGATAATTTGTCTTCTAAAAAGGGAAATATTGAATGAATTGATTGTAAATTATCAGATTTTTTTAATTGTTTTCCTTCGAAAGAGGATCCTAATCTTAGGGAAAATGGAATTTCTACAATCACTGCAAATAAAACAGATATCATTTGATAATAGAAAAGACTAGTATGCCCCAAAAAGTGATTTTGGTTCAAGTCCTTAGTGGGAATAATCAAACGATTCTGTTCATACATTCGCAAAATTAAGCGTTTCACAATTAGTGAACTATATTTTTTGTCATAATCTGCATTTTCAAAGAAAATAGAGCGATTTCTATTTAATCTATTTAAACCATGATCATAAGCAAGTACATAAATATACTCCCGAAAAAAAAGTGGATATAGAAAACTCTGTTGCCGAGCCCCATCGAACTCTAAATATCCTTGAAATTTCTCCATTTGGATTGAAATTCGATTTGAACTGAAAGTAAAATCTTTATTTTCTTGAGTTCTGAAATGACACATAGTGCGATACAGTCAAAATAAGGTATTAGACTACGAAAGCAATAGATACCTCATAAACAGGGAAACTGCTAACCGGATTCTCTATCTTTAATAGGTTTCTGTTCGTTATATTCTACAATAACAAAACAAGATGATTAGAAATCCTTTATTTTTTTAACCTAATCGCTCTTTTGATTTTGGAAATATATCTATTTTTTATCAATATACTGCTTCTTTTACACATCCATCTCCAACCTAACCCAAACGGACTAGGGAAAAAATAATTAGGACTCATGAAAAAATTGATAATAACACGCAAGAAAAAAATTCCTTCCCATACCCGTATTAGGCACTAATCTATTTTTAACATTAAATTAGATCGGGTAATTTTTCAAATTACGAATGGAAGCTCGTTTCTTTTTTTTCCTGGAATCAGGAAAACTGGTTTTTTTATCCATCCATTTATATTTATTCACTTGACCCAAATTGGAATTCCTTTTTTTTTTCGATGTCGAAAACAAGGTTGTACCGACGAGAAAAGAAAAAAAAGTTATCGGAATTCTCTCTTGATACGACATGCTATTTTTTCCATTCATTCCTTTTAGGATCAGTCGTGGTCTTACAAACTCTACCGCAGATCTGGACGAATTCTTTTCTTCATACAAATGTGTAAAAGATGCTAGTCGCACTTAAAAGCCGAGTACTCTACCGTTGAGTTAGCAACCCCCAAAAACAAAAAAAAGAAAGTACTGCAAATATGTAGATACAACCAGAATAAAGAAAAAAACGAAAAATCCAGTAATGTGTGCGTCAGGGATAAATAGACCTATTTATCTATGAGAGAATTATATTTGGTCCGTACACTGTTGTCAATATGATTGTGAATTTTTCATATAGTTAAAAGAATAGAAAAAAGAAATAAAAAAGCTTAACCCCTTGGTTTGATAGTTCATACAATGAATGACAACTAAGCCAGTTAGGGTAATCTCAAATCTTTTTATACTTTTTTAAATTCATTTTTTATGAATAATTTATTCATTATTCATATAATATATTTATAAAATAATCTATTAATATCTATATTCGTTTTATTCAGAATTAATATATTATTTTATATATATAATTTTATATACAGTAAAATAGACCCCAAATTATTTTCATAAATTTGTTTATGATTATAAAACATAGTAGTTGTTAGCAGGGTATTTTGTAGTATTCGTACCTTAGGAGGAAAACTAATTACTAATAATAAATCGAAATTCTAATAAACGAAAATACATATGATGGAAGCGAAAGAGGAGGAAAGAAAAGAGTAGATAAAATTTGATACCAAGCTATATACGAGTCTTTCACATCCTCTTTTTTATATTTCATTAATTCAATTTCGTTTTATTAAGACTTAATTCCGTAAAATTTCCTGCCTTCTTTGAAATATCATGAACTGTTCTTGTTGGTTGAGCGCCTTTTTTAAGAAAATCGAGAATAGCAGGAAGATTTAAATAAGTTTGATTAGTTATCGGATCATAAAAACCCACCTTGCGAAGATCTCTTCCTTCTCTTCGGGATCGAACATCAATTGCAACGATTCGATAAACGGCTCATTGGGATAGATGTATATGAATAATACCCCCCCCTAGAAACGTATAAGAGGTTTTGGCCTCGTATGGCTCGAGAAAAAAAATTCAATGAGTAGAAGTTAACTCTCTGTATAAAATTCAAATATTAAATAGATTAATCAAAACATTAAATCAACTAGCCAGTATTGAAACCCTAAATATTTTTTCCATAAAAAACATTCGTAACATTCGTACTCTCGTAACTCAAGTTAAAAAACTCTCAAATATCTCAACAGAGAATCCTTAAGTACTTTTTTTATTGAGTAGTCTCTAACCCTTTTTTTTGTTTGTCTCATTTTTTAGAATCAATTTTGATTCTTCATTTTGATCTAGTTGTTCAAACAATTGAAAACTGGATTTCCTTGTTTTAGGATTCTTTATCCTTACTTTAAATCTTTGGGTTTAGACATGACTTCGGTGATCTTGAATCGTTTTATTAAAAAAGGGCAGCAACAAGCCCCTTATTTTGTTTATGATTTCTTTTCTTTCTATCAAAGAATCATACAAACGCTTGATTCACGCATGATAGACTTTTGATTCAAAGAATTTTACAATTTTAAGAAAATTTCCATTGTAAAATTGCTTGAAAGGACTTTTTTTTCAATATAAAAATAAAAAGACTTACGAAGTTGTTCCAACTTATTGATTCGCACTAACCCTAGATCCTTACTCCTGCGAAAGGAATAAAAACTTTCTATTCTCCTCGAGCTCCATCCTGTACTCTTTTTTATATTCCAAAAAAGTGTAGGACTATAGTAAAATAGAACACAAAATGTCGAGCCAAGAGCACCTATATTCCTATATAAAAAGTGGCGGATCAAAAAATCCACAGCAGATCATGTCCTTCAATTCAAGTCGCACGTTGCTTTCTACCACATCGTTTTAAACGAAGTTTTACCATAACATTCCTCTAGTTTGTGTAATTGATTCCATTATGGAATCATGAATAGTCATAGTTCAGTCAGTATATCGCAATCTATACTTTTTCTTTCTCTATGAATGGAATAGTGAATTTACGCGTAAAAGGTTCAGTCAGAATTCAAACGAATCCCATATTAGATTGTATATATGTAAAATAGAAATTTGAATAGAAATCCATATTTCTATATATATATTTTTTTTATTAAAACTCTTAGAATCTATGGTTCTACCTTACTTAACCGCATCACACACAAATTAAAAAAGCAAATATAATTTTTTGAATTCGGTTGAAATGATGAAAAAGAAGTTTATTCTTCTTTTCATTTCAATATTTTATTCTTAAAAATTTGGATTTTTAAACAGAAAGAGAAAGATGGTGTACAAAGGCAATAGAAGATTGATTCCACAATGACTGTACTCTGGGACGGAAGGATTCGAACCTCCGAATAGCGGGACCAAAACCCGTTGCCTTACCGCTTGGCTACGCCCCATTTCAATTTTTATTCAAGACTACTAAAAGAGTAATATTTCTATTGGTTGTTCGTCAATTCAATTTAAGCCCAAATTAAATATAGATTAGATTAGTGCTAGAGTTTTGACACGTGTAGATAGCAAAGTAAACTTATTTTATTGATCATTAGATAGAATTCAATTAAGATATTGTATGAAAATATTATTTCTTTAATTCTCATAAGAGAATGAAAGGATTTTTGATTGAGTAAGTTCAATAAAGTCTTTTTAGACTATCTTTCTTTATTTTTTCCTTATATAAAAAATATATTAATAACTCAATCAAAATTAAATTATCCACAAGAACACCAATTTTTGTTATGCTTAATATATTTAATTTGGTCTGTATTTGTTTTAATTCTGCCCTTTTTTCAAGCACTTTTTTAGTCGCCAAATTGCCGGAGGCCTACGCCTTTTTGAATCCAATCGTGGATGTTATGCCCGTAATACCTCTTTTCTTTCTTCTCTTAGCCTTTGTTTGGCAAGCCGCTGTAAGTTTTCGATGAAATTATTAATACTGTCTTAAAAAAATTCACGATTTTTATTCTTCCAACAACTCAAAAGATTAAAAAAAATATTGACGTATGAAGGAACTCTCAATCCAAACATTGAATTTTTTTGGTAGACATATTAAATCTGGATCATTCCATTTCCTAAATTTTATCCTCTTTTCCCTAAATGAAAGAACCTAATTAGATTCGAGTTCACCAAAAAAAATATCTAGATGTTGGTATGCAAATCTGTTTGAATATGAAAGACTCGACTATTTACAAATGACGTTCTGAAACCTTTTTTTATTTATTTTTTTCTAGAAAAAAAATAAATCACTTGATTTATTGGTATCAAAATTAGATATTTGGTATAAAAATAGAGAATCTATTCTCTTTTTTTTTTTTAGTAAGATCTTGGAGATTGTGTAATGCTTACTCTCAAACTTTTTGTATACACTGTAGTTATATTCTTTGTTTCTCTCTTCATATTTGGATTTCTATCTAATGATCCAGGACGTAATCCGGGACGTGAAGAATAAAAAAGAAAGGTTTTTTATTGCTTTATTTAATTAGTGGAAATGCTCGAATTTTATTAGGATTTTATCTATTACACATCATCAAAAGGATAAAGGGAAAGAGAGGGATTCGAACCCTCGGTACGATTAACTCGTACAATGGATTAGCAATCCAACGCTTTAGTCCACTCAGCCATCTCTCCTAATCGAAAAGGGATACTTACTTAGGTTCCATTAGACAAAAAAAGGCTTGAAAAAGAACCTTCTCCACTTTATTCTTAAAAAGCTTTCTTTTTTTTTTTAGATTATTCTATATATTATATATATTTTTTCATTTTCTATATTTTATTATATAGAATTTCTTTTTTATTATATAAAAATATTTATCATATATTTATATATACTATATATATTACTATTCTATAACTTTTTTTATAGAACTTTCTCAGTAATTCTATTTACATAAAAAATTGAGATAAAGATTAGATAAAGAAAAGGCGCGAACTCGAAAGATAAATAAATAAAACCACAATAATAGAAATAGAGAATCCTTTTTTTATTTTGTCTCGTCAAAACACAAGTAAAAGATCTTTTTTATTTTAATAGCCTGGCCTGGTCAGTCCCCAGCCGGGCCTTTTTTTGTTTTTGTTAAAGTTAAAAAGACTCATCCGATGGATTTTTAGACAAAAAAGATCTTAAATAAAAAAATGGAATCGACTCCGCTTTGACTAATTTTTTTAAGTCAACGCTAGAATTTTCTAATTTTTTTCAGATTTTTTTTTATTACACCCCCGATTATTTTGTTCGACAAAAGGTCTATTTATATGCAATAATTGCGTTGTAGCGGGTATAGTTTAGTGGTAAAAGTGTGATTCGTTCCTTTAATCCCTTTAATAGTTAAAGGGTCTCTCGGTTTGATTCATCTTCCGATCAAAAACTTTATTTCTTAAAAGGATTTAGTCCTTTCCCTTTCAATGAAAGATTCAAGGAAGATTATAGATTCTCGTAATTTGTATCCCAAGACTCTAATCAATTGTAAATTTGGATTATGAAATTACGAAACATAATTTTTGAATTGGATGACTATTTACAATTCAATAAGTATAACAAGAGGATCCATGGATAAAGCTAGAAAAGTTTCTTTCTAATCGTAACTAAATCTTCAATTTTATTCATTGTTTGATATAGAAAAAATTGAAGCAAAATAGCTATTAAACGAGAACTTTAGTTTACTAAAGACATCGACATATTATATTGTTTTAGCTCGGTAGAAACAAAATACTTTTCCTAAGGATTCCGTTAAATAGAAATAAAGAACGAAGTAACTAGAAAGATTGGTCGAGTTCTCCTGATCTATCTTCTAGAAGGATCATCTAGAAAGCAAAATTTTCTGTGAAAGCACCCAGACGGAAAAAAAAAGCTAACATAGATGTTATGGGTCGAATTTTGATTACGTTCCCGTCTTATTTTATTTGGGAATTTCTCCATCCATCATAAAGGAGCCGAATGAAATCAAAGTTTCATGTTCGGTTTTGAATTAGAGACGTTAAAAATATAAAAATGATCAATCGACGTCGACTAAAACCCTTAGCCTTCCAAGCTAACGATGCGGGTTCGATTCCCGCTACCCGCTCTAAATTCAAAATTGCCTCTTTTTAATAGAGACCATTTTCTCTATTAGAATTGTCTAATAGCAATTGTGTATTGAATTCACTTCAATACACAATTGCTAAAAAGGTTTCGCCCTTTCTTTTTTTTACAAAAGGAAAGTCAAAAAAAGCGAAAAGCGTCCATTGTCTAATGGATAGGACATAGGTCTTCTAAACCTTTGGTATAGGTTCAAATCCTATTGGACGCAATATCAATATAGATATCAATATATTGATATATATCTATTATTTCCATTTGTATTATATTATATATATATATTCTATTTCGAAAAAAAGATAAGAAAGAAATAGAATAAGAAAGAATTTCTGAATGCTTGAAGATTTAATATTAAACAGATATTAGTTATATACTTCTTTATATTATATATATACTTAACTTATAGACTTCTATTTATATTATAGAATTTCTGAAAAATTTAATTCAAATTTCAAATTAAAGAATAAAATTGACTAAAGAATCAAAAAAAAGAATGATCCGTTTCGTTTCTTTTTTTATACTTTCTCCTGAAGTAGAAAACGTTCCAGTTGCTCTTGAATACCTTCTTTCAACAAGCTTTCTGCTTCAGGGGTTAATGTCTTGGTAGAGGATATGATTTCTTGGAACTGAGGTTTATTCGTTTTTAAGTAAGTGCGTAATTGAACGAGAAATTTTCTTACTTGTCCAATTTCTAATCCATCCAGATAACCATTTGTTCCGGTATAAATGGTCATTATCTGTTCTTCCACTGTGAGAGGGGCTGATTGGGATTGTTTCAGTAACTCACGCAATCGTTGACCTCTTGCCAATTGATTCTGAGTAGCTTTATCGAGATCAGAAGAAAATTGGGC